ACCACATAGTTCCAGCAACAATAAAAGCTGCAAAAAAGACAGCCGCGATACTACTGGAGAGTACGGTTTCAATATTTCCCATACGTAATCCTTTGTATAGACGTTGTGGCGGTCGAACGCTAAGATGGAATAGACCCGCTAATATGCCCAGTGTACCTGCTGCAATATGATGAGAAGCTATTCCTCCCGGAACAAAAGGATCAAAACCTTCCACGCCCCACGACGGATTTACAGGCTGTACTCTTCCCGTTAGTCCATAAGGATCGGATACCCATATTCCAGGACCGTACAGACCTGTTACATGAAATGCACCAAAACCAAAGCAAGCCACCCCGGAGAGAAATAAATGAATTCCAAAGATCTTGGGCAAATCCAAAGAGGGTTTTCCTGTACGTTCATCAGAAAATATTTCTAGATCCCAATAGACCCAATGCCAGATAGCTGCCAAAAAGCATAAGCCAGAAAACACAATATGCGCCCCAGCTACACCTTCGTAACTCCAAATTCCCGGATTCGTTACAGTTCCTCCTGTGATACTCCAACCCCCCCATGAATTGGTTATTCCTAAACGAGTCATGAAGGGTATAACGAACATACCCTGTCTCCACATTGGATCAAGAATAGGGTCAGAAGGATCAAAAACTGCTAATTCATACAGAGCCATCGAGCCCGCCCAACCAGCAACCAGAGCTGTATGCATTATATGAACGGAAAGCAACCGGCCGGGATCATTCAATACAACGGTATGAACACGATACCAAGGCAAACCCATGGAAAATACCCCTTTATCGAAGAAAAATAGACACTACGTAACTTTATTGCATTGGAAAAAATTATACTATGACTATCCTATAGACTTCCCCTGTTCAGGGGATTATTTCCTAACAAGGATTAAGTTAATATTGATTCTATATTCTATTCGTAATAATGGAAGAATTCTGTTCGTAAGAACAAAGAGAAGCAGATTTATTCTATATTCGATAAGTACCAATATGCAATGGTGGATTGATACCATTTTCTATGAGAAAATATGTCCATTCTTCATTTATCATTAGAAGGATCTATTCGTAAAAAATTTCCTTTATTTATTTTGTCTTTCTTTCTAAATTTTTCTAATCTATGGATAAAATAAATATGATAAAGTCAATATTATAAAGACAATAAAAATAAAGACAATAAAACCATATTGTTACGTTTCCACATCAAAGTGAAATATAGTATTTAGTTCTTTTTTCTTTCAATCCATGCCTATTGGTGTTCCAAAAGTACCTTTCCGAAGTCCTGGAGAGGAAGATGCATCTTGGGTTGACGTATAGTGCGACTTGTCAGATATCTTGGGTCATATGGGATTTCCCCATTCTCTCCCCCGACCGAGATATCCTCTGTTTCGCCCAAGAAAGAGAAATTGAATTATTGAAAAATTGGAGCGTGAAGTGCAATTAAATGCATTATTTGGGGGAATTCATAGAATTATATCAATTAGAATAATTTATGGTTGGCTTTGGCTGGACGAAAAAAATGAAGTATCCAGGCTCCGTTTAGAAAAAAACCCAATTGGTAATATATCTATGATTACTATGTGTATCATAAATGATTATTTGTAAAGTCATAACAAAAAGAAATGGTGATGGGAAGATTTGTCCTATATGTGCAAATCAAAATCGGGCGAATCTTTACCCGGAGTAGAGCATAAACCTAAAAAGATGAAAGAGACCCATTCAGGAACAAGAAAATACCATCGTGATTTGGATTGAATTTCGATGAAAGAATACATCAATGAGAAGTTAATTCGATAAGTTTATTTACCCTTTTTTATATTATTAAAGAAGAAATCAAAATTCATCTTTATTAAAAAATCGAAGAAAAAGCCCTTTCATTAAAAAATTAGAAAAACCCGAAAAAGAAAAGTAAAGAGGACTGGAATCTATACATTGATTCTTTTCTTCGCAATTTTTTTGAACCGTATGCATCAAAAGGTGCATGTACGGTTCCTAAGGGATACAATTTTACCCTACTCAACCGACTTTATCGAGAAAGATTACTTTTTTTAGGCCAAGAGGTTGATAGCGAGATCTCGAATCAACTTATTGGTCTTATGGTATATCTCAGTATCGAGGATGAGACTAAAGATCTGTATTTGTTTATAAACTCCCCTGGTGGATGGATAATACCCGGAATAGCAATTTATGATACTATGCAATTTGTACGACCAGAGGTCCATACAATATGCATGGGATTGGCCGCGTCAATGGGATCTTTTATTCTGGTTGGAGGAGAAATTACCAAACGTCTAGCATTCCCTCACGCTTGGCGCCAATGAAGTTTTTTTATTTGAGAGAAAAAAGAAAACTATGCCTTCGCCATATGAATATTAAGTAATAATAGCATGGCACTTCGAATTCGATATGAAAAATTTTGTATTTTTTTTTCAAAAGATTTGATTATGTATCGAGAGAGTAGTATGAGATAAAAGATATTTCCGACTTTCTCTTATCTATCGGAAGTCCAATTCAGCGTCACAAACTTGTTTGTTTTTACACTAACGGGCTCTTAACAATATTTAAGTTATAAAAAAAAAAAAGAGTGCAAAAAACCAATTTTTTTTTTGATTGGCTCAAAAAGAAACTTTGGGATTGCTGAATCAAAGATAAAAAAAATCCATTTTAAAATAGAAAGCAACGGAGCCATCATAGTATTTTTTAACTCCTCCGAAAAAAAAAAGAAGGGTGGCATTTTGATCATTTACCCATCTGGGGCTAATAGATTCTATTTTTTATCTTTCTTGAATGGAAAAGTTAGGGGTCAATTTGATTATAGAGCCGTATGCAATGCATAAAAGATAATGCCCGTACGGTTGTTCAATTCTATCCTTTTTCCTATTATTCTTTATCTTTCTTTTCTGTTTCTTTCATCACACCAGATAGAGAAACCTTCTATTATCAGGGTAATGATGCATCAACCTGCTAGTTCTTTTTATGAGGCACAAACGGGAGAATTTATCCTGGAAGCGGAAGAACTGCTGAAACTACGCGAAACCATCACAAGGGTTTATGTACAAAGGACGCGCAAACCTTTATGGGTTGTATCTGAAGACATGGAAAGAGACGTTTTTATGTCAGCAACAGAAGCCCAAACTTATGGAATTGTTGATCTTGTAGCAGTTGAATGAAAAAAATGGATTTTGTGCAAATCTGTGATTTGAGATTTTATCTCCGAGTTTACTATTAAATAAATAAAAAATCCGGTTAGGATCAATCTAAACCAGCCCATTATGTATATGACTCAACATGCCAACCATTAAACAACTTATTAGAAATACAAGACAGCCCATTCGAAATGTCACGAAATCCCCCGCTCTTCGGGGATGTCCTCAGCGTCGAGGAACATGTACTAGGGTGTATGTGCGACTCGTTTAGATCATGAGCTGACAGGAAAAAGCAAGAAAACTGCTTCCAGTATGACTGATCAGTACTAGTGAATAGGATAGAATGGAAGAAGGAACTCCATTCACTATCTAAAAATAAGCAAATCTATCCTTCTATTGTGTATAAAGTTTATGGTTTCCGTTGGTGCAAATGCAATCATCTGAATTTAAGATGAGAAACAATTCTCCATTGGTAGCAACTGGTTATCCATTAAGCGGAAAAATCTTATTGAAATTAAAAAAAAAAGAAGTTCTCGCTCAGTCAAGAACGGACTACGAGGGTCAGCTACCTAGCTAACTTTCATAATTAAATACCGTTACTGTATAGGTGGGTCTCATTGTGAAAGACCTATTACTGGATAATTCATAGGTAGAGCCAAAGAGTGTGGTGTGAACTATACAAGTTACCAATAACATTGATGAAATATGAAATGAAATAAGGGCTCCGGTGTATAGAGAAGACCTCACCGTTTAAGAAGTAACCATAGAAACGAGGAAACCCACAATTTCTTTCATATTTCGCAGTAAAATACCCCAAAAAAGAAAAAATCGTGGTCGGGAAGGTTATAGTAGCCAAAGCCATTGGAATTTGTATTTTATACATTGGAAAAATCCGTTTGGTTATTAATTATTAATAGGCCAGGACGGGAAAAATAATAACTGAAAGAAAAAAATCAATTAGTTATTTGTCAAAATTTTATTTATTCAATGACTAGAGTTAAACGCGGATATATAGCCCGAAAACGTAGAACAAAAATTCGTTTATTTGCATCAAGTTTTCGAGGATCTCACTCAAGACTTACTCGAACTATTACTCAACAGAAAATAAGAGCTTTGGTTTCGGCTCATCGGGATAGGGATAAACAAAAGATAAATTTTCGTCGTTTGTGGATCACTCGAATAAACGCAGTAATTCGAGAAAAGGGAGTATCTTATAGTTATAGTAAATTAATACATGATCTATATAAGAGGCAGTTGCTTCTTAATCGTAAAATACTAGCCCAAATAGCTATATCAAATAGGAATTGTCTTTATATGATTTCCAACGAAATCAGAGAAAAAGTAGATTGGAAAGAATACACCGAAATAATTTAAATGGGGTTCCCCGGAGAATGAACTCCGGGAGGGTGGAGTTGAAGTCAAAATTACTATGAGAAATGCACTAAAGTAGTCAAAATGAATGAACACGTTCAATAAAAAAATCTTTTTTTCCGATTCGTTTTTTTTTTTTACGACACAATAATCTGGATTCTAAGATTTGTCAAATAAAACACCAATCCATGTTTGAGTTCAAATTGGAATTCTGATTGAAGTGAACAAAAAATAAGCCTATTTATTTCTGGTTCTAAGACCAGTAGTTCTAGTGGTCGACTCGATTCTTTCAAATTGTTTCTCATTATTGAGAAAAGGTAACAAAGATAAAATACGAGCTTGTTTTATAGCAATAGTAATTAATCGTTGTTGTTTCAAGGTCAATCTATTTACTCGTCTAGATAATATTTTTCCCTGTTCACTAATAAATCGACTAATTAAACTCATGTTTCTATAATCAATTCGATCCCCCGATTGAATCGGGGGCAAACGCCTACGAAAAGATCGCTTGGATTTAAGAAAAGGTCGCTTGGATTTATCCATGGTTTGTTTGTTTAGTTTATTTCTTATCCCGAAATATTTCTTAATTGTAATTTTAACTCCAAATAGGATTCTTTTTATTTAAATGCAATATCTTCTATTTATATTTCAATGTGTTCTATATAATGTTATTTTTCCCCTTTCAAGGATAAGACATACTCGGTTCAATCTATTTCTTTATTTCCCCATGAATCATATGTTTGTAACAATAGGGACAGAATTTTCTCAATTCTAATCGATTGGGCGTATTGTGCCGGTTCTTTTGAGTAATATATCTGGAAATACCCGTTGATACCTTCTTAACACCGTTTTGTATACAACTGGTACATTCCAAAATTATCGTTACCCGCGCATCTTTTCTCTTGGCCATGAACCTCCTTTGGATTTTTGATTTACTCAACTCTTCTATTTTGATTCGAAATGAAGAAAAAGAAAGGAAGGAAAAAATAAAAGTTATTAACTTGAAATCCAACTCTAAAAGATCAAAATCAATTAAATCAAAGCAAAGCCATAGTAAATAATAAGTAAAACAATGAGAATGAGTTCGAAATTCTATTTAACTCCGAAGGGCAGTTAAAGATCTTGTATTCTTGCCCTAGACCCCGATTTTTCTACTCTACCCCCACGTCTCCATTTTTAATTCGAATTTGAACCTGAGTCTCGCAGACGTTGAATCCTTTTTGATTCTTTCTCTTTCATCCCTTATTCTAAATTCTAAAAATTAGAAAAAAGGGAAAAAAGAGAAAAGAGGGAGGGGGATCAGTCACAGATATTTGATTCTATTTCTAATCTTCTTGATTCCTTCCGGTGTCAATAGCTAGAATGAAAAAAAGGGGAATGTCAACGCATCGGGGAAAAAACGATTAATCTCTATCAATATACCTGCTAAAGCCCCGAACCATAACGTACTTAGTACTGGGGCCACGGAGAGATATGTTTTTAGATCTCGCATTGAAAAACCTCCTTTTTTTTTATTGTAATACATAAAGATAATGCATATATGATCAGATGCATATGTAGTTAAGGGCCGCTTAGAGTTGTACACGGAATCCCTAATTCCAATTGAAATGTACAACGATCCATAAGATTTCCTTTTCTTATTATTATATGTAAAAATATGTTAAATGAGGCCAAAAAAGACGAAATGGGCAGAAAAGCTGTGTGTCTCAATGCAAGAAATAGGGATGTGGAAAACAAGAAAGGAATTCTCTACAATTATACTGTAGAACAATTGAAGGGATGTGGCGCAGCTTGGTAGCGCGTTTGTTTTGGGTACAAAATGTCACGGGTTCAAATCCTGTCATCCCTACCTATTACTGCCCCTATTGAGCAGTAACGAGGAATCAACTGAGATCGATTCAAATTGCTTTGCGCAGAAGTTCATTTTTATGAAACTATAGAATATATGGATATAAAATGAAAATGGATTAGTTTAAAAAAAATCTTTTCTTTACATCCTTTTCTATTCTGATAAGAAAGCGCTCTTAGTTCAGTTCGGTAGAACGTGGGTCTCCAAAACCCGATGTCGTAGGTTCAAATCCTACAGAGCGTGATTTTTTCTTCATGAATTCAATTAGACTGAAATGGATTCAGTCGCTTGCACAACAATTAGAATTTGACTTCCTGTGGATTAAAGAAAGAAGGAGGCCAATCAAAAAAAGAAATGTTAATTAATCAAAGGTCCAACTGATCGCCACGCCTGTATTGTAAATATGCAGTTACGAATAATCCAGCCAAAGTAATAGGAATTAGACCTAACACGATTCCAAATAGAAAAACTTCAATCATTTCCATTTTTTGAAAAGGAGAAAAAAAGCGGTAATATCTATACCTAAATATTAATCCGAATTGATGTGAATCTCAATGACCAAGAATTGACAATTGACATGGTAAGTAACTCTAGAATACACAGAATCTCACAGAAGCATTTCCTTTCTGAATTGTTTCTTTCAAATAGAAATTTTAAATAAGTCGTATCTTGCTCAGACCAATAAATAAAGCTGAAGTTATAGTTAAAGCCACTAGTAGAAAACCGAAATAACTGGTTATAGTAAGCATGAAAGGGCTAAATGAAATATGGTATTTTTATACATATGTTTCTAAAGCATTTACCTAAGTTTCCTTTTTTCTAACATAGGAAAATATACAAAAATACCAATTGAAATAATAAGTCCAATTGAAAGTTTTGGATTCATCTATCATTATAGACGGCACGAACAAAGAGAAAGTGACAGGCATATAAAATGAAATCGATTCATCATTTCTAAGATCTAGCCATCTCGCAATTCCTATCAACCAAGTCGTCGAGAATAAACGAACTGGGTCGTGTAACTTCATTCAAAAACGAAACTCTTTTTGAATTATTATTTTGAATTCCATTTTTATGGAATACTATGTTTCCTCGTTCGATATTTTAAAATAAAGCCTCTTCCTTGTAGCTAGAT